AGGGAAGTCATAACAAAAAGAAGTGGTAATGGAAGCATTTGTCCTATATGTACAAATCGAAATCGGGCGGATCTTTACCTGGAGTAGAGCATAAACCTAAAAAGATCAAAGAGGCCCATTCAGGAACAAGAAAACGACGTCGTGATTTGGATTGGATCTCGATAAAATAATATATCAATGAGAAGTTAATTCGATAAGTTTAGTGAATTTTTATATTATAAGGAAAGGAGTAAAAACTCGTCTTTTTTTGAAAAATCGAAAAAAAGCCCTTTCGTTAGAAGTCAGAAAGAGCCTTCTATGAAAAAAGAAAGAGGATTGGAATCTGCACATTGATTCTTTTTCGCAATTTTTTTGTTGAACCGTATGCGTCAAAAGGCGCCTGTACGGTTCTTAAGGGATACAAATTTACCCTAATCAACCGACTTTATCGAGAAAGATTACTTTTTTTAGGCCAGGAGGTTGATAGTGAGATCTCGAATCAACTTATTGGTCTTATGGTATATCTTAGTATCGAGGATGATACCAAAGATCTGTATTTGTTTATAAACTCTCCTGGCGGATGGGTAATCCCTGGAGTCGCTATTTATGATACTATGCAATTTGTGCGACCAGATGTACATACAATATGCATGGGATTAGCCGCTTCAATGGGATCTTTTATCTTGGTCGGAGGAGAAATTACCAAACGTCTAGCATTCCCTCACGCTTGGCGCCAATGAGGTTTTTGTTTGCAAGAAAAAGAAGACTATGCCTTCGCCATATGAATATTAAGTAATAATAGCATGGCACTTTGAATTCGATATAAAAAATTATTGATTGTTTTTTCAAAACATTAGATTATGTATCGAGAGAGTAGTATGAGATAAGGAGGTATTTCCTATTTTTTCTATCGGGGATTCCAGTTCAGCGTCACAAACTTTTTTATTTTCACACCAGGGGACTCTTAATAATATTTATGTTCTGAAAGAGTGCGAAAAAAAAAATTCTTTTTTCCTTATTTGATCAGATAAAAAGAAACTTTGGGATTGCTGAATCGAAGACAAACAAAAAAATAGATAAAGCAACGGAGCCATCATAGTATTTTTGAACTCCTCCGAAGGGAAGGATGGTAATTTGATCATTTACCGATCGGGATCTGATAGATCCTATTTTTCTCTTGGAAGGTAAAGGTCAATTTTATTATAGAGCCGTATGCACAAAGGATGCCTGTACGGTTGTTCAATTCTATCTTTTTTCTTGTTATTCTTTAATCTTTCTTTTCTCTTCATCATGCGAAATAAAGGAAGCCTTTTTATGTTATTATGTTATACCATCAGGGTAATGATCCATCAACCTGCTAGTTCTTTTTATGAGGCACAAACGGGAGAATTTATCCTGGAAGCGGAAGAACTGCTGAAACTGCGTGAAACCCTCACAAGGGTTTATGTACAAAGAACGGGCAAACCCTTATGGGTTGTCTCGGAAGACATGGAAAGAGATGTTTTTATGTCAGCAACAGAAGCCCAAGCTTATGGAATTATTGATCTTGTAGCGGTTGAGTGAAAAAAGCCCCGATTTCGCGTAAATCCGCGATTTCATATTTTCTCTTTTTGCCGAATTTAATAATTTAATAAATAGAAGTAATTCGTAATTATCCGGTTAGGATTGATCTAAACCAGCCCATTATTTAATTATTTATATGATTCAACATGCCAACTATTAAACAACTTATTAGAAATACAAGACAGCCAATCAGAAATGTCACAAAATCTCCCGCTCTTCGGGGATGCCCTCAGCGTCGAGGAACATGTACTAGGGTGTATGTGCGACTCGTCCAGATCATGAGCTGGTACAAAACAAAAGAAAGAAAACTTTTTCCAGTATCAATCATCAGTACCGGCGAATAGGATAGAATAGAAAAAGAACTCCATTCAATATCTACAAAAAATCTATTCAGTCTATTGTGTATGAAATTTATGGTTTCCATTGGTACAAATCCAATCACCTCAATTTAAGATGAGAAGAAATTCTCCATTAGTAGCAAATGGTTATCCATTAAGCGGAGGAAATCTTACTTAAAAAACAGAAAGATTAGGTCCCCTCTTGCAAGAACGGACTAACAGGGTTAGCTACCCAGCCAACTTTCATAATTAAATACCGTTACTGTATAAGTAGATCTCGTCGTGAAAGAACTATTACTGGATAATTCATGGGTAGAGCCAAAGAATGTGAACTATACAAGTTACCAAAAACTTTGATTAAATGAAGTAAAGGCTCCGGTGTATAGAGAAGACCTCACCGTTTAAGAAGTAAGCATAGAAACGATGGAATCCACTATTTCTTTATCCATTTATATATATATATATATTGACTATATTTTTATTGACTATATTTTGATACCTAGTAGAATACGATTTCTTATTTCGAAGTGAAATGTCTAGAAAAAAGAAAAATAGTGGTCGGGAAGGTTATAGTAGCCAAGGCCATTGGAATTTTGAGTTTATACATTGGAAAAAAAGCTTTGTTATTAATAGACTAGGAAAGGGAAAAAGAATAACTGAAAGAAAGGAAATCTATTAGTTATTCGTCAAAGTTTCATCTATTCAATGACCAGAATTAGACGGGGATATGTAGCTCGGAGACGTAGAACAAAAATGCGTTTATTTGCCTCAAGCTTTCAAGGGGCTCATTCAAGACTTACTCGAACAATTATTCAACAGAAAATAAGAGTTTTGGTTTCGTCTCATCGAGATAGGGATAGGCAAAAGAGAAATTTTCGTCGTTTGTGGATCACTCGAATAAACGCAGTAATTCGTGAAAGGGGGGTATCCTATAGTTATAGTAGATTAATACGCGATCTGTATAAGAAACAGTTGCTTCTTAATCGTAAAATACTTGCACAAATAGCTATATCAAATAAAAATTGTCTTTATATGATTTCCGATGAGATCATAAAAGAAGTAGATTGGAAAGAATCCGCCGGAATTATTTAAACGGAGTTCCCCGGAGAATGAACTCCGGGAGGGTAGAGTCAAAATTAATATGATAAAATATACTAATGCTAAACTAAAGTAGTAAAAATGAATGAATACATTCAATAAATTTTTTTCCCGACTCTTTTTTTTTCTTACGACACGATAATCGAATCTAGATTTTCATATTTTTCGAACAAAACATCAATCTGCGTTTGAGTTCGGATTGGAATTTTGATTCAAGTGAAGAAAGAGTAAGCCTATTTATTTCTGGCTCTAATACCAGCAGTTTTAGCCGTCGACTCGGTTCTTTCAAACTGTTTCTCATTATTAAGAAAAGGTAACAAAGATAAAATACGAGCTTGTTTTATAGCAATAGTAATTAATCGTTGTTGTTTCAAGGTCAATCTATTCACCCGTCTAGATAATATTTTTCCTTGTTCGCTAATAAATCGACTAATTAAACTCATGTTTCTATAATCAATTCGATCCCCCGATTGTATCGGGGGCAAACGCCTACGAAAAGATCGCTTGGATTTAAGAAAGGGTCGCTTGGATTTATCCATGGTTTGTTTAGTTTATTCCTTATCCCGAAAATCCTATTTCGGTCGGATCTAAAATGAATTAGAATAAAGAAATAGGATTGGATTTGTTTATATGTTTATATTTAAATATGTTATATAGTTATATATAGAATACCCTTTCCTTGGAAGGGTTACATGCAGGTGCTCGATTCGATCTATTTCTTTATCTCCCCATGAATCGTATGTTTGTAACAATATGGACAGAATTTTCTCAATTCCAATCGATTAGGCGTATTGTGCCGGTTCTTTTGAGTAATATATCTGGAAATGCCCGTTGATACCTTATTAACACCGTTTCGAATACAATTGGTACATTCCAAAATAACCGTTATTCGGACGTCTTTCCCCTTGGCCATGAACCTCCTTTGGATTTTTGATTTACTCAACTCTTCTATTTTCGACTCGAAACAAAGAAGAAGAAAGGAATAAAAAAATAGAAGTTACTAACTTGAAATCCAATTATGAAAGACTTCGCTGCAATCAATATAAATATAGTAAATAATATACAATGATTTCTAAACTACTATATTTCAAAATTTCAAATCGCAGTACAGCATTTCATTTACATTTTAATATCTTGTATAAGAGTCTTTGCCTTAGACCTAGACCCCCCGCATTGTTTATTCTTATTCTACCTCCATCCCTATTTAATTCAAACTTGAACCCAAGTCTCGCGGCTGTTGAATCCGCTTTTTCTTTTTTGTTTTTTTTTTTTTTCTCTTTCCTCCCTTATTCTAAAAAGAAAAAGGAAAAAAGAGAAAAAAGGGGGGGCGGAAAGACTAGTCACAGATATTTAATTGTATCTCTAATCTTCGTTATTCGTTACCGTGTCAATAACTAGAATCAAAAAAAGGGGAATGTCAACGCATCTGGGAAAAAACGATTAATCTCTATCAATAGACCCGCTAAAGACCCGAACCATAGAGTACTTAATACCGGTGCCACGGAGAGATATGTTTTTAGATCTCGCATTGAAAAACCTCCTTCTTTTATTGTAATATTGTAATATATAATGGTAATACATATATGATCAGATGCATATGCAGTTAAGGACCGCTTGGAGTTGTACACGAAATCCCTAATTCAAATTGAAATGTACAACGATCCGGTGAATAAGATTTTCTTTTTCTTAAAATATAAAAAAGTCCCCTTCTTCCCGAGTATTCCCGAAAAAGACTTTTTTAGGACGGGTTCCGTTCCGTATTTCATATGTATATAAGCCTTTTACTATTATTATATGTTAAATTATTATATGTTAAATGAGACCAAAAAGACGAAATGCCCATATAAATTGTATATATCAATGGAGGAAGTAAGGGTAACGGTGTGGAAAACAAGACAGGAATTCTCTACAATGACACTGTAGACCAATTGAAGGGGTGTAGCGCAGCTTGGTAGCGCGTTTGTTTTGGGTACAAAATGTCACGGGTTCAAATCCTGTCATCCCTACCTATTACTTCTCTGT